TTCCGGAGAAATACGATCGGAGGGGGCTAATTCGAATCCTTCAGGTAAAATAAGAACAGCCCCCACATTCAAAGATCCCCGTTTCCCATTAGAAAGAACCTGTTTCAGTTGGATATCATAGGGAATTCTAACAACTGCTTCAAATACAGTATCCGGAAGTACCGCTTGTGGAACCTCAATATCCACGGGCTTATTGGCTAAATGACAATTGGCGCATACAATACGCCCAGTAGCTTCTCGTGGATTCTCATAACCCTGTTGTGCAAAAATGGGATATGCGTGTGAAATAGATGTCCAAGTTATTACATATATAAATATAATGACCGATACGAAAATGGATCGAGTCATCTGTTCCTTTATCCAAGAAAAGATATTTCTATTTTGCATGGTCCAATCATTGATCCCGAAAATTTCTACAATAAATTGGGTAGGTTGCTAGTAGAGTTCCCTATCCACGATTCTGCTATTTTACTGGGATCCAGGAGTCATTTCCCGGATCGGTAGAAACTTAAAAAATAAGTAACATTTTGAATGGTTTGTTTATGTACGAAGTCAAAAAAACATTATGATTAGATTTATATCAGTAGATCATTTTTAGTCATTCATTGAATGATAAATGACTACAAGTGACGGAGATACACGATTTAAATAACGGAAGATCCAATATTTTAAAATTGTATCTAGAATGACTGGAAAGGTGGAAACAAGACCAGATATAATTTGATTATTATGATAAAATCCAAAATCCTTGTAGACAGAACCAATCATTAGTTCCCAACCATGAGGCGAGTGGAATCCAATACATAAATCCGTTAATAAAAGAATAGAAAAAGCTTTTATTGTGTCGCTTAAGTTATAGATAAATTTCCGAACCCAAGAATTAATAATACCAAGTTCTTCATTACCCAGAATAGAATAACCACTTAGAATAGCGAAGCTTATTATATTTGTCGAAAAATGTAAAATGGTATGGATATGATCCTCATTGTACATTTTGACCAATTGGATCGTTTCTTTGTGTATTCCTATATGAAGCTTTTGTATATGTGTATCGGGGTACTCCTTTATCATTTCGTCCAAAAGGAAGAGTTCTTCTAATTCTATGAATTTTTCCAGAACGTTCTTTTCTTGAATATCATTCAAAAAAACTTCGGATTGCCCAGCATTCCACCAATTAGTAACCAAAGATTCCATACTTTTATTAAATGAGAAAGAAATCCACCAGGGCAAAAAAACTATAGATGTAAGATATAGAAGGGGGTTGAATGCTTTCTTTTTTGGCATTTTGAATCTGTGAATTGTTAATGAAACCACCTCATTCCTCGATTCTATCCAATCTGATATTTCCATGAAACATGAGTTCTATAACAAACAGGGTATTGAATCCACAGACCCCCTTTATTTAATTTAAATTAAATTAATTTTAATTAAAGGGCTAATCCTTAGATCTGGAAACAATATTTTTTTTATTATGTCTTCATTCGAAGCAATTGTATCCTTTCGCTGAATGCCCTAACGAGCCACTTCAAGTCAAGAAATGCATATTTTTCGAATTTCGAGACAAAACAAAAACAGAATTGAATTACAAGATATGATCCATCTATATCTAACATATCAATTTAAAAATATTGGACCCCAAAAATATGAAGTATATATATAGTCTTAGTTTTTCGGATATATATGATGAATCCATACTTAGTATACTTGTTACGAGTATGAAAAAATGGAGTTGATTTCCATATACAATCCATCAAAAACTTTTGGTGGAAAAAGCGCTTTGTTTTCTGTTTTCTGGTTGTTTCACACGCGTCTGCTTTTGCTCGAATGAGCGACCTGAAAAAACAAAACAGAACTCAATGCTGCGAAAGCATTCATTCTTCAATTCATTTCAAAATACTTCAATTGGTACGCGCAAAAAATAGGCCAATTCCGCAGCCTTTTGTTCAATTTCTCGTGGAGTCAAATTCTCATCAGTACGAGTCAAAGGAATGGCACCCTGGCCTCTGATTTCCATATAAAGTACACGGCGGGAATAAATACCTTCTTTAACCTCTATTCTAATCGACTGAATATCTCTCATAAGGAATCGAAGAAAGATTCGACGATTTCTTCCAGGGAATCCCCAACGAAAAATACACACTATTCCTTTTTTTCTATCGAATCTATCATAACCACTACCCACATTCCACGAAATTGTGCACCACAAATAGGAGCTAATGAACATACCCGCGATCCCATAGAAAGACATCACGATCCCTTGTGGGAAAAAAAGGATTTGCTGAGAAGGAAATAAGGATATCAGATTCCTACCAAGGTAACTAGAAGTTCCAACCAATAAGAATCCCAGTGAACCTAAAAAAAGGATACAGGCCCAACATAAATTACTTGTTTTTCGAGACCCCATTATAAGTTCTATCCATATATGTTCTGATCGCCAGTTCATACTAGATCCAGTTGTTTAATTTTATTGAAATTTAGAGAATAACCAAAATTTGACTTTCTTTTTTTGTTCCTGAAGCAACTCTTATCAACTAGCACTCTTATTATGATGTGAACCATTAGGAGTAATTAATCGAATCGCTTAGATATAAAAAAGGATCCCCCTCATATAATCCCACTATAGATATCTACAGAGATATTTTGACTTTCCATTTCATACATCTGCGGACCCCCTTTTGAATATATAATCTATTTATCCCCATATATCATCCCATGATGTTTCCACGCGCATAATAGCTCTTTCATTTGTGTTCGGAAGAATCCACATGTTGTATCCTATGTCCACTAAATAGATAGATAAATTTAAATAGATATAGATATCTGTATTATGACCCAAGTCCGAGTCTTGAAAAAAAAAATGAACGAGATTGGGTCCCGTCGAATCTAGAGAATCTTGTTTTTTTGAACATGAAGAGATAGGGAAGCCATTGCAATTGCTGGAAATACTAGACCCACTAAAGGCACAAAAACAGAGGGGAAGTTTAAAGTTGTCATAGAATGGATACCTCGATTTACTATTTTGTACCTGTTATAAAGATATCTTATGATAAGTATATCTATTATCAGTATATAATAATAGGTACAAGAAACGTAGAACTAAATAAGTGTACCTATTCACTTTTATATAATATATATTTATTATTATTGTTCTCTTATACTTATCTTCTAATAAATACCAAAAAAGGTTCTTACTTGGAGAATAATTATATCTATAATAAATACGTAATGTAATAAAATAACATGAATTTTTCCTAATTTAGGAGAAAAATTCACTCTTTTATCCTATTGATAGAGCCTTCCCGATTACTAATCATGTATTATATAGGTAGAAATAAAATGGATCTGTAGCAAATAAGAAAAGTGATTATCAACAACTTATGATCCGTTATACAATTGTATTTTATAACCTCAAGTAAAACTCCGTGCTTATTATTTTTTATTTTCACTTTGATTACCATAAACTAAATAAAATGGAAACTAAATACTTGTAAACTTCAAATAAAAAAAACAGAATTAAATGATCTACTTGATTCAATTTTGATTCAAAGGACAGAAACCGTGAAGCTGAAATAACTCACTCAGAACACCCTTTAAAGGATTACGTGGTACGATTGGGTCGAATAAGCCCTTATGGAATAAATACTCAGCTTCTTGTGACCCATCAGGTACTGTCTTATTCAATGTTTGTTCAATTACTCTTTTACCTGCAAATGCAATGTAAGCATTAGGTTCGGCAATAATGATATCTCCTAACATACCAAAACTGGCAGTCACCCCACCGGTTGTAGGAGATGTAAGGATTGATACGTAGAATAACTTTTTATTTGATTGATAATCATATAAAGCTGAAGATATTTTAGCCATTTGCATCAAGCTCAAACTTCCTTCTTGCATGCGGGCTCCCCCCGAAGCACACACTATAATAAGGGGTAGAGATCTATTAGTAGCATATTCGATCAAACGGGTGATTTTCTCGCCTACTACGGATCCCATACTGCCCCCCATAAACTGAAAATCCATAATCCCAATTGCGATGGAAATACCGTTTAATTGACCTATGCCTGTTTGAACAGCCTCAGTTAACCCTGTCTTTTTTTGATAAAAATCAATACGATCTTTATAAGGCTCCTGCTCCGAATGAAATTCAATGGGGTCCACCGAAACCATGTCCTCATCCATAGCATCCCAAGTGCCTGGATCAATCAAAAGTTCGATTCTTTCTGAACTACTCATTTTCAAATGATATCCACATTGTTCACAAATATTCCGTTTTAACCTAAAAAATTTCTTATAATTTAATCCATAACAATTTTCGCATTGAACCCACAAATTCCTGTATTTTTTACTTATATCGAGATCACTTCCACTTGCGCTAGTTTGTATACTGATGAAACTATCACTGTCAATACTATTTACGCTTTCACTACAAATGTAACTATAAATGTAATTCTTACTGTAATTGTCACTACCGCTTGAAATGTAACTATCAATATGGATTTCAGAACGAAGATAACTCTCAATGCAACTAGTAATGTGATTATTCCACCTATATTGAGTATCATACATGTAACGATTGTAGTAGTGATTGTCACTCTTAGGTCCATCATTCGGATAACTATAATTTAGGCAACTAGAAAAAAAACCGCCCAATTCACTCAAAAAAGAACGATCGTCTTCAACCTCAAAAATCAAATTTTCAATATCCAAATATATGGAATAATTTTCACCATTACTATCCTTAACTAAAAAAGTGTCATCACAGATCAAACTCCGAATGTTGCTGACACCAAATAAAGGATCAATATTATTCGAGCTGTCACTATCAATCCAACCATGAATCATGTTATTTATAACAGGGTCTTCACCCCCATTTGTATTTCCAACGGGTCGAATACCCTCTAGTGATTTACTTAACCCGCACCCGTGTTCTAACTCCTCCTTAAACAACATCGAATTGAACCGCCATTTTTCCATAGAGCCTTCCCGCCCTCCTATTTGAA